TGGTCCACTTATATTATACCATTCTCTCCTGAATAGATATTCATTTTATATTGCTGGCCGGCCAATCCTAATATTTCCTACTCGGAATCATAATTTGAATAAGAATTCTTGTGGTTTACGACGTGTGAGTAAAAAAGGGGGTGCTCTATAGAAGGACTCCCCTTTCAGTTGATTTTCTTCAGCGATTGACCAAAATAAAATTTTCAGAAATACTAAATTGCGTGAACTTAGATCAATCAAATAATGATATTTCTATCCAATGATTAGGACCAAGCAATTTGTCTATTTAGATTGTATCCAGGCGGGAGAATGATAAAGAAAAGGGATTCATAAAAATAGGGTGATTCGGATCGGAGAGGGAGATTTTTATAGGTATATTATATGTAAAAGGGACTTTTCTATAAGTCAACTCGGTTTTCGACGCATAATTCTCGAATTCGATTGAATCTAAGATGAATGAAGAGTTGGTTTACGTTATGGAAGAAAGACATGTATAGGTGATTGATATTAAATATTGACTAGTTATATATGAACTAAAGATATATTCAATTTGCCCTACTACTAGAAATTTCGATGGCTATTCCAATAGAAGTCCTTCCATATCCTCTGGGACTGTGAGTTGAATGAATAAACAGATGAAATCAAGAAAAAAATTGAAGAATTCAAAGAATGGTTCGGAACAAAGAAATGGACGGACGAAAGTCGTACGGATTCGAAAAGACTTTGTCGATAGGAACTAAAAAGGGTATATCGAAGTAAAGTCGTTTTTATCCTTGAATAAAATTATTACTTCAATTTGAAGTTTGTAGTGACTTCGACTGGATGAATTGTAGCGATGGAATGATTAAGTTAGAATTCATTGGCTGACTGTATCATTAACCATTTTTTTTTTGTATGAGGAACTTATCATGAATCCACTGATTTCTGCCGCTTCCGTTATTGCTGCTGGATTGGCTGTAGGGCTTGCTTCTATTGGACCTGGAGTTGGTCAAGGTACTGCTGCGGGCCAAGCTGTAGAAGGTATCGCGAGACAGCCTGAGGCGGAGGGAAAAATACGAGGTACTTTATTGCTTAGTCTAGCTTTTATGGAAGCTTTAACAATTTATGGCCTGGTTGTAGCATTAGCACTTTTATTTGCGAATCCTTTTGTTTAATCTTCTAAATTCGAAAAAGCAATAACCCACGGGAAGGGCTGAGTTGTGGATGAGGAATTGGCACACTCACTCGCTTTCATCCTTCCCGTTCGTAGTCTAAGGAACCCCCTTTTTCTTTTTTTTTTTTATGAAGGGTTTAACTAAAGGGGGTAATTCAAAATTTCTAAATCAAATCTTTTTGGCTCGATTTAGAAATAGTAAAATTGATATATATATATATCAAAGGGGGGGCAGGGCGATACAAAAAGAACTCTGTTCTTTTTTTTAGTCTATCTATAAGAGGAGATCATATGAAAAATGTAACCGATTCTTTCGTTTCTTTAGGCCACTGGCCGTCCGCCGGGAGTTTCGGGTTTAATACCGATATTTTAGCAACAAATCTAATAAATCTAAGTGTAGTGCTTGGGGTATTGGTTTTTTTTGGAAAGGGAGTGTGTGCGGGTTGTTTATTTCAAGAATAGGCTGGATCCAACCAGCTGTACTTTTTTTGTTATAACTAGGAAAAGGAGGTACATCATCTCACGAATGACTTCTGAATAAAGAAATCATATGCAAGAACCATAGCATTTCGTGATTCGTTGGTAAATCCGCTTTGATTCTCTATCAACCAAAAATGTGGGACCATTAACTATGGTTAAAGCTAAATCGTTTGAAGTCCAGACGCAGCACGGTACTCTTTCTACCACAATATGAATATTAATATAGAGAATATATAGCTGCTTTCAAAATGAATAATTTATCTATATAAGAACACTCATATGGATAAAATTATTTGAACCGCTTATTAGAAAAATTGGGATTAAACCCGCTTTTATCCAATGATGAATCGACGACCTATTATTGTGTATTAAAGGAAGAAAACCCCTTTTTGTATTTTTGGATAAAAAAAAGAAACAACTTTGCTGACAATTACAGATTTTTGTTTGGTCAGAAGAGTCCTCCGACTTTTTTGGTTTTGGATTAGTGATTGGTTTGGATATTGTTATTTTGGAATATGAAGAGAGTAGAGGATAGGCTCATTACATTCAAAAAAAGATATGGGAATTTATCATAATCATAAGTAATTTAAGTAATTGAGCGTGAGAGCCAAATGAATCGAAAGATTCATGTTTGGTTCGGGAAGGGATCATGGAAGTTTTTAAATGAATGGAAAGAGAATCTACTTTCATTAAGTGATTTATTAGATAATCGAAAACAGAGGATCTTGAATACTATTCGAAATTCAGAAGAGCTGCGTGGGGGAGCCATTGAACAGCTGGAAAAGGCCCGGACTCGCTTACGAAAAGTGGAAATGGAGGCAGATCAGTTTCGAGTCAATGGATACTCTGAGATAGAGCGAGAAAGAG